ATTGGAAATTCTTTTTTATTGAGATTTATGATCAGTTTGGATTAATATTTAGAGATAGATATTACCTACCCTTTATTTCCTCTTTCAAACAAAGTTGAAATGATTGAAGTTTTACTATTTGGAATCGTGTTAGGTCTAATTCCTATTACTTTGGCTGGATTATTCATAACTGCATATTTACAATACAGACGCGGGGATCAGTTGGACCTTTGATTAAGCAACCTCTCTTTTTTTTTGATTGACCTCCTGCGGATTAAAGCTAAGGAGGGGGTCAAATTCAGATTGTTTATCAAGTAAATAAAGCAATTTCATTGTAATTTCATTTGACCTAAGAAGAGTGGAATCACGCCCTGTAGGATTTGAACCTACGACATTGGGTTTTGGAGACCCACGTTCTACCGAAACTGAACTAAGAGCGCTTTCTTATCACAATAGATAAGATCCTAAAGAAAAGGATTCTAATTGTACTCCCAATAGATTTTGCATGGATCATAGTCTCATAAACTCAAAGATTTGGTAGGTCCAATTTTGATTGATCGCTATTGATCCTTCATTAATGTTCATAGGATACGCATTAGGTAGGGATGACAGGATTTGAACCCGTGACATTTTGTACCCAAAACAAACGCGCTACCAAGCTGCGCTACATCCCTTTTAATTGGCCTACTGCTACTCTGTCATTGTAGAGAATCCGTGTCTTGTTTTCCACATCATTATTTCCTTCATTGATATCCAAACTCTCTTGTTATTTATTATTTTTGATCTCATGGATCAAATATAATTTATAATAAGATATAATAAAAAAAAAAAGATTTCTTGGGAATGTTCCACAAAGAGGGAAAGGTCCTTTTTTCTCTTGTCTTGTAAGGGAAGGTAAATTTCATTTACCGGGTCTTTCTTTGTCTATCCCTTTGAGTTTTCCTTAGGAATTTCGCCTACAAATACAATTGCCCCTTAACCACATATGCATCTGATCCTATACGTATTATAAAAAAAAGGAGTATTTTCAATGCGAGATATAAAAACATATCTCTCTGTGGCACCTGTGCTAAGTACTCTATGGTTTGGGTCTTTGGCAGGTTTATTGATAGAGATCAATCGTCTATTCCCGGATGCGTTGACATTCCCCTTTTTTTCATTTTAGTTATTGACATGGGAAGGGCTTAAGAAGATTCCAGATAGAATAAATTATCTGTGACTCAGCCCTCGCTTTTTTCTTCCTTTCTTTATTTTTTTCTTTGATGTCAGTTTTTTCTTTTTTATTTTAGTATTAAAGAAAGAGAAAATGGGTATTCAATCGCATCAAAACTTGTGCTTGGGTTCGAATTCATAGAGGGGGAGCGGAAATGGGATCCGGGGCAACAAAATCATAAAAAAAAAATACTATTATTACTATATACTATAACTGAGATTCTAAATAATTGATAGTTAGAAATCTTTGTATTACTTATTTTTTATTTTTTTCTATTGATTGCAACCAAATCTTTCATAATTGGATTTCAAATTCGCAACTTCTTTTTTTTTTTTTTCGTTTCGGATCAAAATGAAAGAATTGAGTGAATCCAAAACTCAAAGGAGGTTCATGGCCAAGGGTAAAGATGTTAGAATAAGAGTGATTTTGGAATGTAAGAGTTGTGTCCGAAACGATATTAATAAGAAGTTCTCTGGAATTTCCAGATATATCACCCAAAAGAATCGACACAATACACCTAGTCGATTAGAATTGAGAAAATTCTGTCCCTATTGTTACAAACACACGCTTCATGTGGAGATAAAAAAATAATTTGAAAGAGCGCGCGTATGTACCCTCTATTCAAGAAATGGGAACAGATTCATAAAATTCAAATTCCATATAATAATCTATTTCAAATAAACCATAAACCAATCAACTCCTATTTCCGTCAAATCATAAATGAGAATTCAGAAATAGGATTTTAGAGATAAGGAATAAACCATGGATAAATCCAAGCGTTTTCTTAAATCCAAGCGATCTTTTCGTAGGCGTTTGCCCCCAATTGGATCAGGGGATCGAATTGATTATAGAAATCTGAGTTTAATTACTCGATTTATTAGTGATCAAGGAAAAATATTATCTAGACGAGTGAATAGAGTGACTTTGAAACAACAACGATTAATAACTACTTCCATAAAACAAGCTCGTATTTTATCCTCGTTACCTTTTATTAACTATAAGAAAAAATTTGATAAAAACAAGCCTATTCCTAGAAAAAATAGAACGAGAGGTCCTCGAACCAAAAAGAAAAAGGACAATTTCTCAATTGATTGAACCTAAATTCCATCCAATTCGAATCCCAACCAGGGGTTGATATTTTGTTCGAAAAATTCGAGAATTCAGATTGAATTGACACATCGTAAAATCGTAAAAAAATTATAAGAAAAAAGAAATACTTTTTTTTTTTTTTTACTAATTTATCATAATCAGATTCATTTTTACTATAACCTTCCCGGAGCCCATTCTCCGGGGATCTCCGTTTACGTTTCAATCATTCCGGTCGATTGCTTCCAACCCTCTTACCTTACCTTAGTTACTGATCTCCTTGGCAATCATGTAAAGACAATTTGTATTTGATATAGCTATTTGTGCAAGTATTTTACGATTAAGAAGCAATTGCCTCTTGTACAGATCATTTATTAATCGGCTATAACTATAGGATACCCAAATCTCCCGAATTACTGCATTTATCCGAGTGATCCATAAACGACGAAAATTTCTCTTTTGTCTGCCCCTATCCCGATGAGAAGATGCCAAAGCTCTTATGGTTTGTTGTATAATACTTCGAGTAAGTCTTGAATGAGCCCCCCGATTATTTGATGCAAAGACACGAGATTTTTTTCTACGTCTCCGTGCTATATAACCTCGTATAGTTCTGGTCATTGAATCAACTGAAACTTTGATGTGCTGAATAACTAATTGATTTCTTTTCTTTCAGTCATTTCCCCCTCGTCCATTAATAACAAAACGGATTCGTCCGATGTATAAAATAAAAATTCCAATGGCTTTTGCTACTATGACCTTCCCAACCACGATTTTTTTACGAGCATTTCACCTGAAATAAGAAATTGTATCGAGACTAGGTATGAAAAAAGAAATACTACAATTTCAATTGAGTAGTTATTTAAAGTAGAAATTCGATAGTAAAGGGAAAGGGATAAATAAATCGTGGGTTCCTTCGTTTCTATGGTTACTTCGTAAACGGTGAGGTCCTCTCTATACGCCGGAGCCCCCTTCCCGATTTAATCAATGCTATTAGTAACTTGTACAGTTCACATTCTTTGACTCTACCCATGAATTGTCCAATAATAGATCTTTTCACAATGAGATCTACCCATATAGTAACGGCATTTCATTATGAAAGTTGGCTAGGTTGCTGACCCTGTTCATCCGTTCTTGCAAGAGTGAGAGCGCTTTATTTATGCTTCTTAACTACTCAATCCCCCGCTTAATGGATACATTTGCTACCAAAGGGGAATTGCTTTTCATTTCCAATTAAGGTGATTGGATTTGCACCAATGGAAACCATAAATTTTATACACAACACAACGGGGGTTTTCTTTTTTTAGATAATGACTGGAAGAATTCCATCCTATTGATTGGTACTGGTCATTGAGACTGGGAAAATGCTTCTTTTTTTTTGTTCCAGCTCATGATCTGAACGAGTCGCACATACACCCTAATACATGTTCCTCGACGCTGAGGACATCCCCGAAGAGCGGGGGATTTTGTGACATTTTTGATTGGCTGTCTTGTGTTTCTAATAAGTTGTTTAATAGTTGGCATCTTGAATTGTATACAATACAAAAAAGGGGGCTGGTTTAGATAGATCCTAACCAGAGGGTTATTTACCTTATTTTTCTTTTAACGTTTAACGCGGTAAAAAAAGAAAAGATGTACTTTCCTTTCTGCTTCAGACATCTGCGGATCTGATCCATTTGAAGCCCTAGTGCATATAGAGTTCTAAATGCAGTAGGGTTTCAAATAAAAAAAAACTCAAAAAGAAATGTATTAGACCCACTTCCATTCAATCTTCTTTTGGTTTTGGTATTCGTTTTCGATTCTCTTTACAAGGTCATCTTGAGTGCACTTTTTGCCAATAAGATCTAAAACCCAAACAACAAAAAACACAAGAATTATGATCCAAAAAATGCGCGAGGTCAAAATAATATTTATGACCTTCGCAGCTCTGGGGATTATCCAGGTTCTCCATTGGAGGAATTGGGATAAGGCCCAAGCAAAAAAAGACTGGATAGCCCTTTCCAGAACAGGACTGAATTCTTTGTTTATGTAATTACAAAAAATATGAACCTCCCGCATAACTATGCGGATGCTTGGAAGTTTTGCCAAAAGGAGTTTCTTTTGGCATCGAGCGGTCATGTTTATCATGTTGACCTCTTTTGGTTTCAAAGTCAAAAAATGGTAAATAATATAATTCTATATTATATATGAAATTTTGAGAATTCATTCGTGCATAAGTTTCTCTCTACTCGAAAGTTTTACCACAGAGTAGCTTCTTATGTAAAAGGCGGGTAACCCTTTTTTTTTTTCCTTTTATTTTTTCTTCTTTATTATTCTTAAAAATATTTTGAATAAATAGAAAAAGAAAACAGAAATAGAAAATCCTATTCTTTTTCTAATTCTTAAAAAATATATTAAGAATAAATAGAAAAGAGAAAAATACAACATAAACCTCCTAAAATAGAAAATCTAAAACGGAATTAGTAATTAGTAAGTCTATGCCATATTAAGGCCATATTAAGGTGCTGCGAAATAGAAGGATCTTATCTTATCAAGGCCATATTAAGGTGCTGCAAAATAGAAGGATCTTATCTTATCAACGTTCAAAAATGGAATTAGCAAAAAAAAAAAAAGAAAGCCATTTTGAACGTTGATTTGAAGCAGAATAAAGGATTTACCCGCGTTTCCGCTGCAGATCCTTATCTCTAGGGCCAGTTTTTGTTGTGTTTTTAGTTTTCTTCGTCATACTCGTCATACTTCCCGAGGGTGTCGTCTCCTATAATATCAATAATTCCATGAGCTTGGGCTTCTTCTGCTGACATATAAGCCATTCTTTGGATGTCGTCGTGTATAACCTGCCGGGTTTTGTGCGTATGTCGTGCATAAGCCTCTTCCATCTGGTTGCGTAAGTAAAACAACACTTCTATTTCTTTTAAAGGGTGTCTTTTGCGGATTTTTGAAAACTTACCGCGAGGTTGGCGCATCATTACCCTGATGATATAAAAAAATGAAGAATTCCTCTACTTTCTATCATATCTTGCACCCTCGGGCGAAGGAAAGAGATAAAAAGAATAGAGAAAATTGAACAACCGTACAGGCATTTATTCTGTATTGCATACGGCTATCCAATGGAATTTACCTTTCGTCCCTTCCAGCGCGAAAAAGAGAAAAAAAAAAAAAATAGGATCTATCAGATCCAGATCATTAAGTGATCCATTTACCACCCTTCCTTTCGGTAGAATTCAAAAATACTATGATGGTTCCGTTGCTTTCTATTTCTATATGGAATTTAGAAGTTTTCTCGTCTGTGATTCAGCAATCCCAAAGTTTCTTTTTTTTTTTTTTAGTACTCTTTGACTTTGATAATATAAATAGGAGAAGTGAAGTGGAAAAAGAATTCTGGCGCTAAAACAAAAAATTGTGACGCTGAAATAAACTCCCGATAGATAAGAAAAAATCGGAAATCTATTTTGTCTCATACTACTCTCCCGATACAAAATCTCATGTTATGAAAAACAATAATAGTTTGTTTACTCATACCGAACTCGACGTGCCATGCTATTTTTACTCAATAATCTTTTTCATATTTCATATGGCGAAGGCATAGTCTTCTTTTTTCTATCAAATACAAATAAAAAATCATTGGCGCCAAGCGTGAGGGAATGCTATGCGTTTGGTAGGTGCTCCTCCGAATAGAATGAAACAAGCCATTCCACAGGCTTTTCCCATGCATACCGTGTATACATCTACGGGCGACGCATGCATCAAATCATAAATAGCCATTCCTTGTCGCATTAACCCGCCCGGCGAGTTTATATACAAAAAAATATCCCTGGTACTATCGTTCGTACTGAGATATGCTATGAGACCCGCAACGAGGTTACCGCTCTCTTTATTAATAGGTTTTCCTAAAAAAATTAATCTTTCTCGATGAAGTCGGGTGATTAGGACAAAATGCTATCCTTTAGGAACCGTACACGCACCTTTGAATGCATACGGTTCAAAAAATTGCAAAAAAAAATCAATATGTTGGCCTTTTTCTATTTTATTTTATAGAAGGGCTTTTTTTTTTTCTACCCCCTATAAACTTATCTCGAATTACCCTCTCATTGATGTATTGTTTCATTTCCAAATTAGGACTCTGTTATTTTCTTGTTCCTGAATGGGCCTCTTCTATTTTTTTAGGTTTATGCTCTACTCCGGGTAAGGGTCCAACCGATTTTTATTTATATATATAGTACAAATGCTCCCAATACCATTTCTTTTTGATACGACTTTTTTTTTTTATTCATTTCATGTCCATATTACCAAGTGAGTATTTTCTGAACGGAGCCTGGATACTTCATTTTATTGGTTCAACCAAGCCAACCATAAATTCTCTTCTATTTCTAATTGATACTATGAATATTGATCCCTCAAAGAATGGATCTAATTGCACTTCACGCTCCAAATTCTTGATAGTTTCATCAATTTTTTTGGCGAAGCAGAGGTATCTCGATCGGAGGAGAGAACGGGGAAATCCCATATGGCCCAATATGTCTGACAAGTCGCACTATAGGTCAATCCACTCCAGCTTTGGTTGCTTTTCCTTTGTTTTCTCATCTTTAGTAGGGAACTTACTAAAATCAATCCAAGGGCTAGTCGGATCATCATCACTATTGTTATCGTTTTTCCGAGGATAATTGTTAATGTTAATAAACGGATCATCATCACTATAGTTATCATTATCCCCAGGATAATTGTTAAACGGATCATCATCGCTATAGTTATCGTTATCCCCAGGATAATTGTTAGCCCTATCCCGAGGCGAATCGTTAATCAAATGAATAGGATAACAAGCCGGCTTCCTAGTCTGAGGCTTAGCCCCCCTTTTTTTTTCTTCGTCAATATCCTCACCCTCAAAAAACTCAAAAGGAACTTTTGGAACACCAACAGGCATAAATGAGAGAGAAAAGAGTCAAGTATAAGATTTCACTTTTATGTGGAAATGTCAAAATGATTTTTTTTATTGTTTTCAAAATATGAAAAAGTTCATCTAGGAAGATGAAATGAATAAGGGAAAAATCTTATGAAGGGGTCGGGTTCTTCGAACGCTAAATAAATTTCTATGCATTTGTTCATATGTTCATATTCATAGAAAATGCCCCATTGCGTATTGGTACTTATCGGGTATAGAATAGATCTGCTTTTCTTTGTTCTTACTAACAGACTAACAGAATTGTTCCATTATTACCTATTACCAACAAAAAAGAACTAGGAGCCCTTCATTCGAAATAATCCACTGAACTGAAAGGCGGAAGTCTATAGCATAGTCTTTTCCAATGCGATAAAGTTACATAGTATCTATTTTTCTTCGAAGGGGGTATTTTCATGGGTTTACCTTGGTATCGTGTTCATACCGTCGTATTGAATGATCCCGGCCGGTTGCTTGCTGTTCATATAATGCATACAGCTCTCGTTTCTGGGTGGGCGGGTTCAATGGCTCTATACGAATTAGCAGTTTTTGACCCCTCTGACCCCGTTCTTGATCCAATGTGGAGACAGGGTATGTTTGTTATACCCTTCATGACTCGTTTAGGAATAACCAATTCATGGGGCGGTTGGAATATCACAGGGGGGACTGTAACAAATCCGGGTATTTGGAGTTATGAGGGTGTGGCCGGGGCACATATTGTGTTTTCCGGCTTGTGCTTCTTGGCAGCCATCTGGCATTGGGTGTATTGGGATCTAGAAATATTTCGTGATGAACGTACGGGAAAACCCTCTTTGGATTTGCCCAAGATTTTTGGAATTCATTTATTTCTTTCAGGCTTAGCTTGTTTTGGGTTTGGTGCATTTCATGTAACAGGCTTGTATGGTCCTGGAATATGGGTGTCCGATCCTTATGGACTAACAGGAAAAGTACAATCTGTAAGTCCTGCCTGGGGCGTAGAGGGTTTTGACCCTTTTGTTTCGGGAGGTATAGCCTCTCATCATATTGCAGCGGGGACATTGGGCATATTAGCAGGCCTATTTCATCTTAGTGTCCGTCCGCCCCAACGCCTATACAAAGGATTACGTATGGGTAATATTGAAACCGTTCTTTCCAGTAGTATTGCTGCTGTCTTTTTTGCAGCTTTTGTAGTTGCTGGAACTATGTGGTATGGTTCAGCAACTACTCCCATCGAATTATTCGGCCCCACTCGTTATCAATGGGATCAGGGATACTTCCAACAAGAAATATATCGAAGGGTTGGTGCCGGACTAGTGGAAAATCAGAGTTTCTCTGAAGCTTGGTCTAAAATTCCCGAAAAATTATCTTTTTATGATTACATTGGCAATAATCCAGCAAAAGGGGGATTATTTAGAGCGGGCTCAATGGACAGTGGGGATGGAATAGCTGTTGGGTGGTTAGGACACCCTATCTTTAGAGATAAAGAGGGGCGTGAACTTTTTGTACGTCGTATGCCTACTTTTTTTGAAACATTTCCAGTGGTTTTGGTAGATGGAGACGGAATTGTGAGAGCCGATGTGCCTTTTAGAAGGGCAGAATCTAAGTATAGTGTCGAACAAGTAGGAGTCACCGTTGAGTTCTTCGGCGGCGAACTCAATGGAGTCAGTTATAGTGATCCTGCAACTGTGAAAAAATATGCTAGACGCGCTCAATTAGGTGAAATTTTTGAATTAGATCGTGCTACTTTGAAATCCGACGGTGTTTTTCGTAGCAGTCCGAGGGGTTGGTTCACTTTTGGGCATGCTTCCTTTGCTTTGCTCTTCTTTTTCGGACATATTTGGCATGGAGCTAGAACCTTATTCAGAGATGTTTTTGCTGGTATTGACCCGGATTTGGATGCTCAAGTGGAATTTGGGGCGTTCCAAAAACTTGGAGATCCAACTACAAGGAGACAGGTAGTCTGATACAAGATTGATCTGGTATCTTTCACCTGTATTGTATTTTTGTGATTTGGTTTTTCTATAGGTTACGAGAGAAATCTTGAGTTGAATTGCTGATTTTTATTTGACTCTTATCTTTATCTGGGAGATAATCCCAAACCAAATGAACAGGTGTGGAAGCTATAATTGTAAACCACGATCAAATTTATGGAAGCATTGGTTTATACATTCCTCTTAGTGTCGACTCTAGGAATCATTTTTTTCGCTATCTTTTTTCGAGAACCACCTAAGGTTCCGACTAAAAGGGCAAAATAATGTTTGATTATACTCAATTGAAGTCAAAGTAAAGAGCCTCCCACGAAACAAGGGAGGCTCTTTACTTTACTTCAACTAGTCCCCGTGTTCCTCGAATGGATCTCTTAGTTGTTGAGAGGGTTGCCCAAAAGCGGTATATAAGGCGTACCCGGTAAAACTGACAAGTAAACCAGATATAAAGATGGCGACTAGGGTTGCTGTTTCCATTATTTTCTAATTTCAAGATCACAACGGATCTATGATAAGATGATTTATTTACAGTGTAATGGTATACAAAGTCAACAGATCTCAACCAATGCAATAGGATTTATGGCTACACAAACCTTTGAGGGCAATTCTCGATCTGGTCCAAGACCAAGAAAAACAGGTCTAGGGGGTTTATTGAAACCCTTGAATTCGGAATATGGTAAAGTAGCTCCTGGATGGGGAACTACCCCTTTGATGGGTGTCGCAATGGCTTTATTCGCGGTATTCCTATCTATTATTTTGGAAATTTATAACTCTTCCGTTGTATTGGATGGAATTTCAATGAACTAGGTCCATCAAAATCATGAAGTC